TATATAATATGATGCGAATTTGTAACACTATATATCAGCACGTATCTGAACTAGTTGATGTCGCCAATCGACCCTTACCGGTTTTAGGGGTTTGCCAAAATAAATTAAGGACTCTTCGGCTTAGGGGGTAGGGGGGTTTGACCCCCCCGAGGCGGGGGGGGGAATCTTAGAGTAGTATGTGGAATAAGAAATAGGTTATGTACTAAGTAATTTTATGGGAACCCTGAGGATAAGTCATTAAAAAAATACATTAAAATTGGAGTTAGACATTTGGTAGGACCACCTTAAAAATTCATTGGGCCAAAACACCGGAGAAGTAAGGGGAAAACCACGAAAAAAAAAAAAATACCCAAGGCCCTTTGGAAGGATGTTTAAATGGGGGGTTTTTGCTAAAAAAAAACCAAACCATTAAATTATGCCGGCGAAAATTCAAGTTTTGGGGGAATAAAAATGGATGGCCCCGAAAAAAGAACCCAAAGCCCAGAAATAGGGCACTAGGGGCAACCCCCACAATTCTGGCCCTTGACCCTATCAAGGATGTTGTACCTAAAGGTATCAACTGATGAGGGTCTCCCACTACCCACATAACTTTGGTTAAGGAAATTTAACCTAATCAAAAATTTAAGGGGAAATTAATGTAAGAAATATACTGATAATTTCTACTGAATTTTGCTTTCAAATAATTTAATTTATGAAAGTCCATTTATATCTTTATTTAATTGACTTTGTATTATCGACAGTAATGTTTTGAATAAGTTGTAATGTTGGACTTAGTTTAATGTATTATACCATAATGTAAAATTATACATATTATGTACTATAACACGGTGTTGAGTTATGCATATTATGTACTAGAGCATAGAACATTTAATGAGGTCGAACAGTTATAGTTTAATTAAGAATCCTAGCTTTGGGAGTTAGGGGTGGGAGTTAAAATCTCTCTTTTCTGGCACTAGGAGGGGGTCTAACCTTCGATCTCCGGATTACAAGACCGGTGCTTTATATCTAAGCTACTAGGGCAGTTGAGGTTTAGTAGTTTATTTTCTAGTCAACCTGCCAGTGGGTGCAAGATTAGGAATAATGAAAAGTATAGGATGGAGGCGATTTGGCCAATGATAATGAATGGATGTTCAACTGGTATTCCCCCAATTCAGGTTAAGATAAGGACATCTGCAACCAGAATCCAAAATAGGAGTTGGGTTAGGGGGCGGAAGGTGATTCCTTGTTGTTTTGATGTGTGTAGTATGGGTACTACTATTAGTACTAGAATTGAAAAGAGTAATGCTAGGACTCCTCCTAGTTTGTTTGGGATAGATCGTAGGATGGCGTAGGCAAATAGAAAGTATCATTCTGGTTTGATGTGGGGGGGAGTAATAAGAGGATTAGCTGGAGTAAAATTTTCTGGGTCGCCTAAAAGGTTGGGTGAAAATAATGCTAGAAATGTTAGGGTTGTGATTAGTACAATGAACCCTAGAATGTCTTTGTAGGAAAAGTATGGGTGGAATGAGATTTTGTCTGTGTCGGAGTTTAGGCCGGTGGGGTTGTTGGAGCCTGTCTCATGTAGGAATAAGGCATGTAGTGCCGTGGCTGCAATGATAGTAAATGGGAGAAGGAAGTGAAATGCGAAGAATCGGGTTAGAGTTGCGTTGTCCACGGAGAATCCGCCTCAGATTCATTGGACTAGGGCGTCTCCGATGTATGGTACGGCAGATAGTAGGTTTGTGATTACTGTAGCACCTCAGAATGATATTTGACCCCATGGTAAAACGTAGCCAACGAATGCAGTTATTATTACTAAGAGTAATAATACTACCCCAATATTTCAGGTTTCTTTATAGAGGTATGAGCCATAGTATAGTCCTCGCCCAATGTGTAAGTAGATACAGATGAAGAAGAAGGATGCGCCGTTCGCATGTAGGTTTCGAATGACTCAGCCATAGTTTACATCTCGGCAGATGTGGGCTACTGATGAAAAGGCAGTTGAGATATCTGAAGTGTAATGTATGGCTAAAAATAGGCCGGTTAGGATTTGTGCTATCAGGCATAGTAGTAAAAGGGAGCCAAAGTTTCATCATGCAGAAATATTGGAGGGGGCAGGGAGGTCAATTAGAGCATCATTAATAATTTTTAATAAAGGGTGTGTTTTTCGGGTGACCATTAGTTCTTATAGTTGAATTACAACGGTGGTTTTTCAAGTCATTGGTCCTGGTTAAAATCCTGGTGAGAATTATGATATATTTTTTTGACTTGCTTTTGTTAAGTTTGGTAGTTGGGCTAGTCGGGGTTGCTTCTAACCCTGCCCCCTATTTTGCGGCGTTGGGGCTGGCGGTGGCGGCTGGGGTGGGGTGTGGTATTTTAGTTGGCCATGGTGGGTCGTTAATTGGTTTAATGTTGTTTCTAATTTATTTAGGTGGAATGTTGGTGGTTTTTGCATATTCGGCAGCTTTAGCAGCTGAACCTTTTCCTGAAACGTGAGGGGTTGGATCGGTTAAGGCTTACGTTTTTATGTATTTATTGGGGGTTGGGGTTGGGTTTTGGTGGTTTTGGGCAGGGTCCGGGGGTTATTGAACTGTTGTGGATGAGTTTAAAGAATTTTTTGTAGTGCGGGGGGATGTCGGGGGAATTTCTTTTATATATTCCGTTGGCGGGGGCATGTTGGTTGTATGTGCTTGAGTTCTGTTGTTGTGCCTTTTTGTGGTATTGGAGCTCACTCGAGGGCTTAGTCGGGGTGCGCTTCGGGCTGTTTAAATAGTAGCTAGGAAAATTAAAGTTACGGCTGTAGAGATAAGGTATACTGCTAGATAAATTTTAGTGGTGTTTGTATTGGTGCTGTCAGATAGTGAAGTTAGGTATTGGTGCAGGGGATGTAGACTTTTAGGTCCAATTTCTAGTCATTGTCGGTCGATTTTGGTGGCTATTTTTCCAAGTGTTAAGTTGGTTTTGGGCACTAGTCGATGAATAATGTGAGGAAAAAATCCCAGTATGTTGGAAAAGTTATGTAATATAAGGGTAGGGTTTATTTTAATTTGTTTATGGGTGGCAGTGGCCAGAGTTAGCGCAGTTATAAGTCCTATAATTGTAATGATTAATGCGGCCAGTTTTAGGGTTATAGGTATAGTTATAGTTGAAATTTTTAGCGGCAGGAAGTTTGAGGTGATGATAAGGCCTGCAATAATGCTGCCTCAGGCTAGGCGTTCAATGGGCGCAATTACTGTTTTGTGGTTTTCATTAATAGGGGAGAAGGTTGAGAATCGGGGGGTGCCCATGACTACAAAGAAAATGATTCGTAGGCTATAGACAGCAGTGAATGACGTGGCAATTAGTGTGAGGGCCAGGGCTCAGGTGTTTAAGTATGAGGTGTTGAGGGCTTCGATGATTGCGTCTTTTGAGAAGAAGCCTGCCAGGAAGGGTATGCCTGTAAGTGCAAGACTTCCAATGATAAGACAGGAGGAGGTGAATGGTATTAGTTTGTATAGTCCTCCTATTTTTCGAATGTCTTGTTCGTCATTTAGGCTGTGAATAATTGATCCGGAGCAAAGGAATAGTATGGCTTTGAAAAAGGCGTGGGTGCAGATGTGAAGGAAGGCTAGTTGTGGTTGGTTAAGTCCGATGGTGACTATTATTAATCCTAGTTGACTTGATGTTGAGAATGCTACGATTTTTTTGATATCATTTTGTGTTAGTGCACAGGTTGCAGTGAATAAGGTTGTTAGGGCTCCTAGACACAGGCAGGTGGTTAGAATTAGTTGGTTATTTTCTATTAGGGGGTGCAGGCGGATTAATAGAAAGATACCTGCAACCACCATTGTGCTTGAATGCAGGAGGGCTGAAACTGGGGTTGGGCCTTCTATTGCTGCGGGTAGTCATGGGTGTAGTCCAAATTGGGCAGATTTTCCAGCTGCTGCTAAGATAATTCCTATTAGGGGGACTGTTAAGTCAAAGTCTTTAGATAATAGGAAGATTTGGGGGAGTTCTCATGAATTGAGGTTTATTGCGATTCACGCAATGGCTAGAATTACTCCGACGTCTCCTACTCGATTGTACACGACTGCTTGTAGGGCTGCTGTGTTGGCGTCAGCTCGGCCATGTCACCATCCAATTAGTATGAAGGATATAATTCCTACTCCTTCTCATCCGATACATACTTGGAATATGTTGTTAGCGGTAACAACAATAATTATGGCTACTAGGTATAACAGTAAGTACTTGAAAAATCGGTTTAAGTTAGGGTCAGAGTGTATATACCATAATGCAAATTCTAGGATAGATCATGTAACATAAAGGGCCACTGGGGTAAATATTAGTGAGTAGTGATCAAATTTGAAGCTGATGTTGATGTCAAAGTTTATGATGTTAATCCATTGGTATGTTGTAATAATGGTTTCTGTCCCCTGATCTAAGAAAATTGTTAGAGGAATAGTATTAATGAAGAATGCAGTACTTACTGCAGTTTTGACATGTTTAGATCAGTTTTGGTTAAGAGGATTTGGAGAGAGAGTCATAATTAAGGGTAGTACAAGGATTGTTAGGGTAAGGAGTAGGGAAGTAGATATAACGGCACTTAGCATAGCTTCTACTTGGAGTTGCACCAAGAGTTTTTGGTTCCTAAGACCAATGGATGAACTATTATCCTTTAGAAGCGGGGTGAATGAGCCGCGGAATTTAACCGCGGGGGTAAAGGATTAGCAGGCCTTACTGCCTCAAGGCCTCTTTCGGTGGATAAGGGGAGTTTAACCCCCATCTTTAGAACCACAATCTAATGTTTTATGTTAAACTATATCTACAGTATCATCACCCTCACATAATTTCTGGTTTAATGATGAGGAGAATAACTGGAATAAGGTGTAGCGCTATTAGTAGGTGTTCTCGTGTGTGAAAAGGTTGTAGGTTAATAATATGTTGTGGAAGTGGGCCTCGTTGTGTTATTAAGAATAGATATAGGGAATAGGCAGCCGTGATTAGGGTGCCGGCCCCTGTTATTATAAGGGTTCATGGGGATCAGTTAAACATGGCTGTAATAATTATTAATTCTCCTATTAGGTTGGGCATGGGGGGTAGTGCTAAGTTTGCTAAATTAGAAATAAATCATCAAACAGCTGTTAGTGGGAAGATAATTTGTATTCCTCGAGCTAGTAGCATGGTTCGGCTATGGGTTCGTTCATATGTGGTGTTGGCTAGGCAGAATAGGGCGGAAGAGACTAGACCGTGGGCAATTATAAGTACTAATGCTCCGGTAAAGCCCCATGGAGTTTGGATTAGGATGCCCCCGGCTACTAGGCCTATATGGCTGACTGATGAGTAGGCGATTAGTGATTTTAGGTCTGTTTGTCGTAAACAAATGGAGCCGGTCATGATCACTCCCCATAGGGCTAGGGCAAGGATGGGATATACTAGATCTTTTGATAGAGGGTCGAGAATAACTATTATTCGCATTATACCATAACCTCCTAGTTTTAGTAGAACTGCTGCTAGTACTATAGACCCGGCCACAGGGGCTTCTACGTGGGCTTTTGGTAGTCAGAGATGTACGCCATATAGGGGTATTTTTACTAAGAAAGCGATTAGGCAAGCTGCCCATCAGATTTTATCCCCCCATGAGTTAAGGGCTAGTGGTTGTATGTATTGAATAATTAGTATTGAGAGGGTTCCCGTATCACGGTAAAGTAATAGGAGTGCTACTAAGAGTGGCAGTGATCCGGCCAGTGTATAAAATAAGAAGTATGTTCCGGCGCTTAGTCGTTCAGCTTGGTTGCCTCACCGGGTGATGATAATAAGGGTCGGGATTAGGGTTGCTTCAAATATCACGTAAAATATAATAATTTCGGTAGCACCAAACGCTAAAATTAGAAAAGTTTGCAGTAAGGCTAGAAGGGTAATATAACTTCGCTGGCGGTTGATGGGCTCTGTTTTAATATGATTTTGACTAGCTAAAATTATGAGTGGGAGGAGTCAGCAGGTTAAGATTAATAGGGGAGTTGATAAGGGGTCTGTGGCCATATATGAGTTGGAGGCGGATCAGCTGGTTTCTAGGGGCAATTTAATTCAAGTGAGGCTAAGTAATGCAATAATTAGGCTTTGTATCGTTGTGGATGTCCATAGCCATTTGGGATTAGAAATTCAGATTGTTGGGAATAGCATGATGGTTGGAATTAGGATTTTTAGCATTGTAGTAGGTTTAAGGCTTGTAAGTGATCTGTTCCGTGGGTCCGGGCTGTAGCAACTAGTAGGGCTAATCCCGCGCTGGCCTCACAGGCTGAGAAGGCTAATAGGAGGACGGGGGCTGCGGAAAAGGCGGTTGATTCTAGTTGCAGGGTTCAGATGGCGAGAGCAATAAATAGAGAGAGTATCATTCCTTCTAAACATAGCAGGGCAGACATTAGATGGGAGCGGTGGAGAGCCAGTCCTGTCAGGCCCAGAGTAAATGCTGAGGTGAAGCTGAGGTATACTGGCGTCATAAGGGGGCCACGGACTTAAACCGTGATTGTCTGAGCCGAAATCAGAGGTCTTGTATTTGGACTAGCCCCCTATTCGGCCCATTCTAGGCCTCCTTGTAGTCATTCATAAATTAGGCCTAGTGTGAGTAATACTAGGACGGTTGCAGCTCATGTTAGAGTATAGGTTGGATCTGGTAGTTGGTTACCTCATGGTAGTGGTAATAATAGGGCGATTTCTAGGTCGAATAATAGAAATAGGATGGCGATTAAAAAAAATCGGAGGGAGAAGGGGAGTCGTGCTGATCCCAGTGGATCAAAACCGCATTCATAAGGGGAGAGTTTTTCTGTGTCGGGGTTTATTTGTGGAAGTCAAAATGATGCGAGGGCCAGAATAATTGATAGTATGGCTGAGATAATTATTATTATTAAGACTAAGTTCATTATCTTTCCTTGGATTTTAACCAAGACCAGGTGATTGGAAGTCACTCGTACTGACATTATATACTAGAAAGATATGAGCCTCATCAGTAAATAGAGACATAGAGGAATAGTCATACAACATCTACAAAGTGTCAATATCAGGCGGCTGCTTCAAATCCGAAGTGGTGCCCCGAGGTAAAATGATATTGAATTTGTCGGAGTAGGCAGATGGCTAGGAAGGTAGAGCCAATAATGACGTGTAAGCCGTGAAAGCCTGTTGCTACAAAGAATGTTGAGCCGTATACTCCGTCTGCAATGGTGAAGGGGGCCTCATAATATTCTATGGCTTGGAGGGCAGTAAAATAGAAGCCTAGTAGAATTGTTAGGGTCAGGGACTGAATTGCTTGTTTGCGTCCTCCTTCCATAAGGCTGTGGTGTGCTCAAGTAACTGTCACGCCGGAGGCCAGTAGTACTGCGGTGTTGAGGAGTGGCACTTCGAATGGGTCTAGGGTTGTGATTCCTGTGGGGGGCCAGCATCCCCCTAATTCAGGGGTGGGGGCGAGGCTGGAGTGGTAGAAGGCTCAGAAGAACCCTAGGAAGAAAAATACCTCTGAGGTGATGAAAAGAATTATTCCGTATCGTAGCCCCTTTTGTACTGGGGGTGTATGGTGGCCTTGAAATGTGCCTTCTCGTACAATGTCTCGTCATCATTGACATATTGTTAAAATTAATAATATTAGACCTAGGGACATAAGTGTCGTTGAGTGAAAATGAAATCAGATTGCTAGTCCTGAAGTTATTAGAAGAGCAGCTACTGCGCCGGTTAGGGGCCATGGGCTGGGGTCTACCATATGATATGCATGTGCTTGGTGGGCCATTATACGTTTTCTTGTAAATATAAGCTTAGTAATAGGACAAATACATAGGCTTGAATAATAGCTACCGCAACTTCTAGTAGTGTAAGTATCACTAGTAAGGCGGCGGTGAGGGCTGCAATTGTAGTTATTATTGGTAATAGCGTAATGGTCGCGGTTGAGATTAGTTGAATTAACAGGTGACCGGCTGTTAAGTTAGCAGTTAGTCGTACTCCGAGGGCTAGGGGTCGAATAAATAGGCTGATTGTTTCGATAATAATCAGGACTGGGATTAGGGGGGCGGGGGTGCCTTCTGGTAGGAGATGTCCTAGGGCTACTGTAGGCTGATTCCGTAAGCCAATGATTACAGTCGCTAGTCATAGTGGGACGGCCAGGCCTATATTTAAAGATAGTTGAGTTGTTGGGGTAAAGGTATAAGGGAGCAGTCCTAGTATATTAAGTGTTAGGATAAAAATTATTAGGGAGGCTAGAATTATAGCTCATTTATGCCCGCCTTGGTTTAGCGGCAGAAGCAATTGTTGTGTAAAGGACTTAATAAATCAACTTTGGAGGGAAATAAGGCGGTTGTTTTGATACCGATTAGTTGGGTTGGGGATTAGAATTCAGGGTAAGGTAAGTGCAATGGCAATTATGGGGATTCCTAGGTGTGTGGTGCTTATAAATTGGTCAAATAGGTTTAGTGCCATGGTCAGTTTCAGGTTTCTGATTTAAGCTTTTTAGCGCTCAAGGCCGTAATTTCATTTGTAAATGTGTGGTTTAGTACTTTGTTTGGTATTACTGTTAATAGGACTAATCACGAGAATAGGAGGATTGCAAATCATGGGGCAGGGTTTAATTGTGGCATGTCACTAGAGGTGGTTGGGGGTCACCAATCTTTAGCTAAAAGGCTAACGCTAGGCCCTATTTAGCTTTCTAGTGAGGCATCTTCAAGTATTAGGGAAGACCAGTTTTCAAAGTGTTCTAAAGGGACAGATTCTACGACGATGGGCATAAAGCTGTGGTTTGCTCCGCAGATTTCGGAGCATTGTCCGTAAAATACCCCGGGTCGGGAGGCAATAAATGATGTTTGATTTAATCGTCCTGGGACAGCGTCTATTTTAACTCCTAATGCTGGGACAGCCCAGGAGTGAAGTACGTCCTCAGCTGAAACTAGTACTCGAACGGGCGATTCTATTGGAATTACTATTCGGTGGTCTGTTTCTAGTAGTCGAAACTGGCCTGGTGTTAGGTCTTGTGTTGGAACCATATAGGAGTCGAAGGCCAAGTTTTCGTAGTCAGTATATTCATAGCTTCAGTATCATTGATGGCCCATGGCTTTTACAGTTAGGTGGGGGTCGTTGACTTCATCTATTAGATAGAGGATTCGTAGGGAAGGAAGGGCGATTAGAACAAGGATTACTGCTGGTAGAATAGTTCAAACGATTTCAATTTCTTGTGAATCTAAAATATATTTGTTAGTGAGCTTGGTGGTAACTATTACAACAATAATATATAGTACTAAGGTGCTAATTAAGAAAACGATTATTAAGGCATGGTCGTGGAAGTGCAGAAGTTCTTCTATTACGGGGGAGGCTGCGTCTTGAAATCCTAGTTGGGAGGGGTGTGCCATTAGGCCCAGGGGCTATAAGATACGCAGGGGTTAAACCTACAATTTTGCCTTGACAAGGCAGTGTAATATTCATTTTACTAGTATCTTATTTAAGAAAGTGACAGAGTGGTTATGTAGCTGGCTTGAAACTAGTTTATGGGGGTTCAATTCCCTCCTTTCTCGTTAGTTTGATTGAACTTGCACAAAGGCGGGCTCTTCAAATGTATGATAAGGGGGCGGGCATCCATGCAGTCATTCAACATTTGTGTGGGTAAGTTCTACAGATAATACTTCTCGTTTAGCGGTGAAAGCTTCCCATAAGATAAATAGGAATATGATAACTGCTACTAAAGAAATTAGGGAGCCAATTGATGAGATAATGTTTCATAGTGCGTAAGCATCTGGGTAGTCCGAGTATCGTCGAGGCATGCCTGCTAGCCCTAGAAAGTGTTGTGGAAAGAAGGTAAGATTAACTCCTACGAATATTGTGCCGAAGTGAACTTTTGTTCATGTCTCATGCATTGTGTATCCTGTAAATAGGGGGAATCAGTGGACGAAGGCCCCCATGATGGCAAATACTGCTCCTATTGACAGGACATAGTGGAAGTGGGCTACTACATAGTAGGTATCATGTAACACAATGTCTAGAGATGAGTTAGCTAGTACGATGCCAGTTAGTCCTCCAACTGTAAAAAGGAAAATAAATCCTAGGGCCCATAACATAGGTGTTTCTCATTTAATAGATCCTCCGTGGAGTGTTGCAAGTCAACTAAATACTTTTACTCCAGTAGGGATTGCGATAATTATTGTTGCAGATGTGAAGTATGCTCGGGTGTCTACATCCATTCCCACAGTGAACATGTGGTGGGCTCAGACAATGAATCCTAGTAGGCCGATGGCCATTATAGCTCACACTATTCCTATATACCCAAATGGTTCTTTCTTGCCAGCGTAGTAAGCTACGATGTGGGAAATTATGCCAAATCCTGGCAGGATCAGAATATACACTTCTGGGTGGCCGAAGAATCAGAAAAGATGTTGGTATAGAATTGGGTCACCCCCTCCTGACGGGTCAAAGAAGGTAGTATTTAGGTTTCGGTCTGTTAATAGTATTGTAATGCCTGCGGCAAGTACTGGTAGAGAGAGTAGGAGAAGCACTGCTGTAATGAGAACAGCTCATACAAATAAGGGTGTTTGGTATTGGGAAATTGCCGGGGGTTTTATATTAATGATAGTTGTAATAAAGTTAATGGCCCCTAGAATTGATGAGATTCCTGCTAGATGCAGTGAAAAAATAGTTAAATCCACGGAAGCTCCTGCATGTGCAAGGTTTCCTGCAAGTGGGGGGTATACGGTCCACCCTGTCCCTGCCCCCGCCTCAACACCAGAAGAGGCAAGTAGTAATAGAAGGGAGGGGGGTAGTAGTCAGAAGCTTATGTTATTTATTCGAGGGAACGCCATGTCGGGGGCCCCGATCATTAGGGGGACAAGTCAGTTGCCAAACCCACCGATCATAATTGGTATTACTATAAAGAAAATTATAACAAAAGCGTGGGCAGTAACAATGACATTATAAATTTGGTCATCTCCTAGAAGGGCGCCAGGTTGGGCTAGCTCTGCCCGAATTAGGAGGCTAAGAGCTGTGCCAGCTATCCCGGCTCAAGCACCAAATACTAAATAAAGGGTGCCAATGTCTTTATGGTTGGTTGAGAATAATCAGCGTGTGATCGTCACAGGTAGGGTGGCCGAGAATTTAGGCGGTGGATTGTAGCTCCATGAACGAAGGTTTAAGTCCTTTTCCTATCAAGCCCCGTGGTGTATAACATTTCGGATTGCAAACCCGAGGAAGCGGGTTAATGGCCCGCCGGGGCTTTCCCCGCCTTTTTGAGGGGGGCGGGGAAAGTAGATGAATGCTCGCTGGTTTGAGCGCCTAGCTGTTAACTAGGAGTTTGTAGGATCGAGGCCTTCTCATCTAGTAAGGCTTTAGCTTAATTAAAGTGTCTGAGTTGCATTCAGAAGATGTGGGGTAGAGTCCTGCAAGTCTTATTCAGGGACTAGGAGATTTTCACTCCTGCTTAAAGCTTTGAAGGCTTTTGGTCTATGTGCTATCCTAAGTTCCTAGTTTGTAAGTGCCTGGGCCAGCGGGGTTAGGGGTAGTAGTATTAGGGCGGATATTGTAAAGAGGGCTAGTAGCGTTGTGTTTTGTGTATTTTGTAAGCGTCATGGGGCTGAAGAGTTGTTTGTGTTGGGGGAGATTGTTAGGGTTATTGAATAGCACAGGCGTAGGTAAAAATATAGGCTTAGTAGGGCGCTAAGTGCTATAATAGTAGCGGTCAAAGGCAGGTCTTGGGCGGTTAGTTCTTGTAAAATTAGTCATTTTGGCATAAATCCGGTTAGAGGGGGCAGTCCGCCTAGGGAAAGTAATGTTAGGGCGGCGGTGGCTGTAATAATTGGTATTTTGGGCCAGGTTGTTGCTAGGGTGTTAATTTTTGTTGTGTGTATAAGCTTAAATGTCAGGAAGGTTGCAGCGGTTATGATGATATAGGTAAATAGGACTATAATTGTTAGTTGTGGTTTAAATTGTATAATTGCAATTATTCATCCTAGGTGGGCAATTGATGAATATGCTATAATTTTACGCAGTTGTGTCTGGTTTAAGCCCCCTCAGCCCCCCATAATGACTGAGAGCAGTGCTAGGGTTGTAACTAGTTGGGGGCTGGTTAGTGGAATGATTTGGATTATTAAGGCTAATGGTGCTAGTTTTTGTCATGTGGCCATAATAAGTCCTGTGGTTAGGTCTAGCCCTTGTATGACGGGGGGCATTCAGAAATGTAGGGGGGCAAGTCCTACTTTTAGTGCTAATGCCATAGTAGTTAAGGTAACTGCTATGGAGTTGGATAGGCATAGGATGTTTCATTCTCCTGTGGTCCAGGCATTAATGGTACTTGCGAATAGAATTGTTGCTGCGGCGGCAGCTTGGGCTAGGAAGTATTTTGTAGTAGCTTCTACCGCTCGGGGGTGGTGATGTTGGGCTATTAGGGGCAGAATCGCCAGTGTGTTGATTTCTAGGCCTATTCATGCTAGTAGTCAGTGGGATGTTATGAATGTCAGGGTTGTACCTAGGCCTAGGCTAGATAGTAAAATTGTGAGGGTATAGGGGCTCATTTGTAAGAGAAGGATTTTAACCTACATTTTTGGGGTATGGGCCCAAAAGCTTTAATTAGCTGATCTTACTAGAAAGTGGTGTAATGGAAGCACTTGGAGTTTTGATCTCCATGATATGGGTTCGAGTCCCTTTTTTCTAAGGAGCCGGGAGGATTTTAGCCTCCGTAAGTCACTCTATCAAAGTGGTCCTTGGGCATTCAGGCACAGCTCCTTTGATTATAATTGTGGGGGTAGGCCATTTAATGCTACGGGCAGGGCAGCATGTCATAAAATAAGGGCCAGGGTTATTGGTAAAAAATTTTTCCATACTAGATGTATTAGTTGATCATACCGAAATCGAGGGTAAGAGGCGCGTACTCAAAGGAATAGTATGGAGAGGATGGCGGCTTTTATTATAATATTGATTGAAGCGATTTCGGGGGTGGTGGGGATATGGGTGGCACCTAGAAATAGAATAGTAGATAGTGTGTTTATTAGTAGAATGTTGGCGTATTCAGCTAGGAAAAATAGGGCAAATGGGCCCCCGGCATATTCTACATTGAACCCTGAAACTAGTTCGGATTCCCCCTCTGTTAAGTCGAATGGTGCCCGGTTTGTTTCTGCTAGCGTTGAGATATACCACATGGCAGCTAATGGCCATGCTGGGAATAGTAGTCAAATTATTTCTTGTGTTGTATTAAATATTTGTAGGGTGAAGCCTCCTGTGAAGATAATAACAGATAGTAAAATTAGTCCTAGACTAACTTCATATGAGATGGTTTGTGCAACTGCTCGGAGGGCCCCAATTAGTGCGTATTTTGAGTTGGAGGCCCAGCCTGACCCTAGGATTGAGTAGACTGCTAGGCTGGATATGGCTAAAATAAATAGTATACCTAGGTTTATTTCTGTTATGGAGTGGGGGAGAGGTATAGGGGCTCATAGGAGTAGGGCTAGTGTTAGGGCTAGAATCGGGGTAGCTAGAAATAGAAATGGGGAAGAGGTTGAGGGACGAATTGGTTCTTTAATGAATAGTTTAATCCCGTCTGCGATTGGCTGTAATAGCCCGTAGGGCCCAATTACATTTGGGCCTTTCCGCAATTGTATATATCCTAAGACTTTTCGTTCAATTAAGGTTAAGAAAGCCACCGCAAGTAATACCGGTACAATGTAGGCTAGGGGGTTAATTAAGTAGGTAATTAACAAGGGTGTCATAATTAAGAGGAGGATTTGAACCTCCGGTAGAAAGGGCTTAGGCCTTTTGCAATTACCGGGCTCTGCCATCTTAATAATCTTATCTTGATGTGGGTTTATGCCCTCCTCTTATTTAATTTAGTTGATTACATTAAGTTAGGGTGGGGCATGTTTTATAGCATGGGCCCCCTCTTTCCGGTCCTTTCGTACTAGGAAAAGTGGCATTACAGATAGAAACTGACCTGGATTGCTCCGGTCTGAACTCAGATCACGTAGGACTTTAATCGTTGAACAAACGAACCCTTAATAGCGGCTGCACCATTAGGATGTCCTGATCCAACATCGAGGTCGTAAACCCCCTTGTCGATATGGACTCTGAAAGGGGATTGCGCTGTTATCCCTAGGGTAACTTGGTCCGTTGGTCGGCATGGCAGCCGGATCTTCGTGGTCAGAAGTTCTGTTGCTTGGAGATGTCTCTCTTGGTTTTAGGTATAAACCCAGTCCGCGTGGGAGCTATGTTTTCTCCCGTGGTCGCCCCAACCGAAGATTAAGGTCAGTTACTACTTAGTTTGTAGCGGTTTTAAGCTCTTGACATAGATGGCCCTGTATCTTAAGCTCCAAAGGGTCTTCTCGTCTTGTATTTTTATGTCCGCTTCTGCACGGGCAGATCAATTTCATTGACTAGAAAAGGGAGACAGTTAAGCCCTCGTTCCACCATTCATACAGGTCTTCATTTAAAAGACAAGTGATTGCGCTACCTTCGCACGGTCAAAATACCGCGGCCGTTTAACTTGTCACTGGGCAGGCAAGACCTCCTATACGTCGGTATTTGCAGGAGGCGATGTTTTTGGTAAACAGGCGAGGCTTGTATTTGCCGAGTTCCTTCCTTTTCTTTTAGTCTTTCCTTCATGCCTTCCAGTGTGGGGTTAACGATTAGGTTATGTGAGTGTTTCTTGGTGTTTAATGTAGTCACAATTCCCTCTTGGGCTGGGTTCGATAATTGCTAGTGGGGGGTCCGATCTAGCATACACGTAGGCTTGGAGAAGGGGGTCCTTCTTATTACTCATTTTAGCAGTATCACTTCCATGTGGGCATGGAAGGGCCTAATAGAATTAGGGGCTTAAGATTTAGTATTTAAATAATAGAATTTTACTCTGCCGGAGCTTTAACGCTTTCTGATCAGGTGGCTGCTTTTAGGCCCACTGGAGCAGTTTATCTTGTTTAATATAATCTTTAGCCTCCTGGTGAGGTTGTATCCTGTTTCATAAGGGCTGTACCCCTTATGAATAACTCTCGCATATTTCTTTGATTCGTCTGATTTAAAGCTTTGATTAAGGAGTGCGGGGCTGAACTTCTATTCATTTCTTAGGCAACCAGCTATAACTAGGTTCGGTAGGTCTGTCACCTCTACCTGGAGATCTTCCCACTCTTTTGCCACAGAGACGGGTTGGCCTAATGATAAGGCTGTCTCGGGGTAGCTCACTAGTTTCGGGGGTTGACTAAGTTCTCTTTGCTCAGGGGGACTAGCTAAATCATGATGCAAAAGGTACGAGGGTTAGTCTCTGCTTTGTTGTGCTTTTATGATTTATTTCATTTCTCTTTCAGCGTTCCCTTGCGGTACTATTTCTGTAGCTTTGGAGTTGCCTTTTCTGTCTCACATACTTAGGCAGTAGAATGTTTTAATTTGTGCTGTGTTGGTCTTGTGCGGGGTTTAAATGTTGTTTTGGTTGTTTGTGTAAGTAAGCTAGCTGTTTAGCTCAGGGTGATCCAACTTGCATGGATGTCTTCTCGGTGTAAGGGAGATGCTTTACTGTCTCAGCCACGCCCTGATTATTCCAAGTGCACCTTCCGGTACACTTACCATGTTACGACTTGCCTCCCCGCATTGAAAATTAAATTATTATGAATGGATTTTTGATAAGAGGTGTAGGGGAGAGTGACGGGCGGTGTGTGCGCGTCTCAGAGCCTAATTCAAAAGAACTCTCTATTTTCTTTTTACTACTAAATCCACCTTTAAGCACATGTTTCAGAGTGCTATCCGTATTATTCTATTGTAGAAAATGTAGCCCATTTCTGCCCACTTCGTACGCTACACCTCGACCTGACGTTTTTGGGTGGTCCCTTTTTGCTTACTATTATCCCCTCACGGGGTAAGCTGACGACGGCGGTATATAGGCGGGATAAACAAGAAGTGGTGAGGTTTAACGGGGGTTATCGGTTCTAGAACAGGCTCCTCTAGGTGGGTCTGAGACACCGCCAAGTCCTTTGGGTTTTAAGCTGTGCTCGTAGTACCCTGGCGGATGTATTTGTAGCTTGACATCTAGGTTTAAGGCTAAGCATAGTGGGGTATCTAATCCCAGTTTGTTTCTTAGCTTTCGTGGGGTCAGGTAAATTTTGTTTAAAGCTACTTTCGTGTTTGGGTTTCGTGCCCTCGGGGTGCGTATGACGGCTTAGAGGGTCTTTAGCTTTATTTTTAGTTTCCTTAACCACCCTTTACGCCGTGCCTATCAACTAGGGTCTTTCGTATAACCGCGGTGGCTGGCACGAATTTTACCGGCCCTTTTAACCCTAACTAAGTCAAGTTTTCACTTATGGCTTAATGTTTATTACTGCTGAAGTCCCTTGGGGGTGTGGCGTAGCAAGGCGTCTTGGGCTGTTAGGTTGTGCCTGATGCCTGCTCCTCGTTCTCGGGCGGAGGATTGAGGGCATTCTCACAGGGGTGCGGATACTTGCATGTATAAATTGGTTTAGAGCTGATAGTAAAGTCAGGACCAAGCCTTTGTGCCTGTGGAACTTTCTAGGGTTCATCTTAACATCTTCAGTGTTATGCTTTAGTTTAAGCTACACTAGC